TAATGCAAAAGAATCTATTACAGAATCTAATGCAAAAGAATCTATTACAGAATCTAATGCAGAAGAATCTATTACAGATTCTATTATCAGTAAAAAAGTCCCCCGATGGCCAGACAAATTAATAACCGAATTTGACCAACAAGTTCAAGAAGGCATTGAAAACGGGGAAGTGCCAGTCGAATATCAAATTCGCTCAAGAAAAGCCAAATACGTAAAGGTTTTGATTCCTACCGAAGAAGAAGAAAAAAAAATTGAAGAAAAAGAAAATGAAGAAAAAGAAAATGAACATGAACAAAAGGAGCATAAACAACATAAACAAAAGGAGGATAAACAAAATAGACCTGAACAGAATTCTTACAATTCTAATAGCAGTGGTGATACTGATACAGAAGATGAGATAAAGGAAATTATTTTGCCAAGTTATTCATACCAATCGGACTTTCGGCGAGGACTAATTAAAGGTGCTATGCGCGCTCAAAGGCGTAAAACTTTAATTTTTGAACTGTTTCAAGCAAAGGCGCACTCTCCCCTTTTTTTGGATAGAGTCAAAAGACTCCCCCGCCTACCGTTTGATATATCCAAATTTTTTAAAGTTTTTTTTACAAATTGGACAGACAAGGGGATAGAATCCGAAATTGTCGAGTATATAGACGAAGAAGGAAAAAAAAAAAAAAATGAAAATAGTCTAAACGAGGAAGAAAGGCGGATGGAGATATCGGAGGGATGGGATAATATCATATGTGGGCACATAATAAGGGGATTCGCGTTAATAACTCAATCTATTCTTAGAAAATCTATTGTATTGCCTTCATTGATAATAGCAAAAAATATTGGACGTATATTATTATTTCAATCTCCTGAATGGTTTGAGGATATACAGGAATGGGAGCGCGAAATGCATGTTAAATGTACCCATAATGGTATCCAAGTATCGGAAACAGAATTTCCAATAAATGGGTGGGCAGAGGGTATTCAGATAAAAATCTTATTTCCTTTCTACCTGAAACCTTGGCACATACGACCCTCTGATAGAAATCTAATCGAAGAGGAAAACCAAAAAGATGAGTTTTGTTTTTTAACAGTTTGGGGACGGGAAACTAACCTTCCTTTTGGTTCTCCCAGAATTAGAAAAGGAGATTCTTTTTTTGACCCCATTTTTAAGGAACTACAACCAAAAATAGAAAAATTAAAAAGGGCGTATTTAGATTTCTATTTATATTTATTAGGAAAAACCAAATTAGTTTTAAAAGAAACAAAAAAATTAATTATTGACATTATTGAAAGGTTAGTATTTATAACAAGAATACTAAAACAAAAAGTACTCTCAAAATTCAACCTAATTTTTAGATTAATAAAAGTATCAGACTCGAATGAAATTAAAAACGAAAAAGATTCTAGAAGCAGCAATCAAATAATTCATGAATCAGTTAGTCTATTTCAATCTCAAAATTGGAAAAATTATGCACTAATAAAAAGGGAGGATCTAACAGGTAGAACAAGGACAATTAAAAATAAAATAGAAAGAATTACAAAAGAAAAAAAAAAAATAACCCCATCCGGCGTATATATTAATCCTACCGAAAAAGGGTATAATGCTAAAAGATTCGAATGGACAACAAATATTTGGCAAATATTAAAAAGAAGAACTGTCCGATTAATCTCTCAATTAGATTGTTTTATAAAAATTTTCCTTGAAAAAGTATACATAGATATTTTTTTAGCTATTATTAATATTACCAGACTCAATATACAATTTCTTTTTGAATCGATAAAAAAAATGCCGGATAAGCCCATTAATGAAACAAAAGAAGAAAGGCTTAATAGAAAAAATAAAAATATAATTAACTTTATTTCAATTAATATTCTTAGAAATAGGAAAAATTTACATAGTTTTGGGGACTTATCCTATTTGTCACAAGCATATGTATTTTTTAAATTATCACAAACCCAAGTTAGTAACAAATTAAGATCTGTTTTTCAATATAATGGAATGTCTTTTTTTATTAAGGATGAAATAAAAGATTCCTTTGAAACACAAGGAATACTTGATTCTAAATTAAGTCATAAGAAACGCCCGGATAATAAATGGAAAAACTGGATAAGGGGACATTATCAATACAATTTGTCTCGTCTTAAAAGGTTTAGAAGGTGGAAAAAGATGAGAAATTTCATTAATCTACATTATAGAAAAAAAAAAAAAAAAACCAAGCGGGATTCATATGAAAAAGTTCAGTCCATAAAGGGGGGTAATTCTAGGAATTCTAAAGTAGATTACTTAGTGAATCAAACAGACAATTTTCAAAAAAGCTCTAAATATGATCTGTTATCATATAAATCTATTAATTTGAATTATGAAAATAAGAGGGACTCGCCTATTTCTAAATCAAGCTCGCAAGTCCAATTAAAAAAGAACGAAGATATTTCTTATAAATCCAACACTCATAAAGAGAATTTTTCTGATATATATATATGGAGAAGTTTCCCTATTCCTATTAAGAATTATGAAAATATTAATTATACACAAAAAGATCGCGATAGAAAATATTTGGATTTCAATTTTAAAAATCCAAATTGGGATCTTAGACAACAACTTATTATTGAGTCCTACATCAGAATGGATATCACGAGTAATGAAAATACTCATATTGATACTAACAATTATCAATATCCAATTTTTGAAAAAATTGATAAAAAAAAGCTTGTTTATCTTAAAATTCCGCAAAAGCTCCAAACCAATTTACCAAAACCCCGAAAAGGTTTTTTGGATTGGATGGGAATGAATGAAGAAATACTAAAACGTCCCATCTCACACCTGGGACTTTTTTCCTTCCCAGAATTTGTCCTACGCTATAGTCTATATAAACTAAAACCGTGGGTTATACCAAGTAAAATCCTTCTTTTAAATTTGAATCTAAATGAAAATGATCTTAGTGAAAAGAAAAACATCGAAGGAAACCAAAAACAAAAAGGGGAATCCGTTTCAAATAAAGAAATAAAGAATCAAAATCGAAATCAAAAAGATCAAAAAGAAAAAGAATCGGTCGAAAGCAAAAGAGATCTTAGATCAAATGTACAAAAACAAGGGAATGCTGAATCTGTTCCTTCAACAAACCACGAAAAAGATATTGAAGACCCTTCCCCCCAAAAAATGAAAAAGAGAAAGAAAAGTAAGCTAGAAAAAGAAATAGATTTACTCCTAAAACCTTTTTTAGTTTTTCAAATTACCTCGCGCAGTACTTTGGCTAAAAGAATTATGAATAATATAAAAATATATTCTTTCCTGCTTGGACTGCCAAATCCACGAGAAATTACTATATCCTCGATTCGAGGAGGAGAAATGAGTTTGGATTTAATGTGTATTCGGAAGGATAAGGATGTAAAGCTTATAGAATGGATCAAAAGCGCGTTCTTTATTATCGAACCCACACGCCTGTCTGTAAAAAATGATGGACAATTTATTATGTATAAAACCTTAGGTATTTTGTTGGTTCATAAGATTAAGCACCAAATTAATCAAGGATATAGAAAACAACCCTATGTTGATAAGAATGGTTTTGATTTACTTGTTCCCGAAACCATTTTATCGCATAGACGTCGTAGAGAGTTGAGAATTCTAATTTATTTCAATTCAAAGACTTGGAATAAAAATCCAATATCTTCGACTGAGAACAATTGTAGTCAATCTTTGGATTTGGATAAAGAGAACCCTCTTAATCTTAATAAAGATAAGAATGAATTAATTAATTTCAAATTTTTTCTTTGGCCTAATTATCGATTAGAAGATTTAGCTTGTATGAATCGCTATTGGTTTGATACAAATAACGGCAGTCGTTTCAGTATGTTAAGGATACAGATGTATCCGCGGTTGAAAAGTCGTTGATAGCCCATTTTTCCTATATATGCTATACCCTACGGGGTATATGAAAGTAAAGAGATTGACACGCCCCACCTTCCATGCCATTCTAATATATAATACGAAGACTAAAACCGCTGAGGTATCAATTAGGCCTACAAATCAATTAACAAAATCTTCTTCATTTTAGGCCTAAATTATGCCATGCAAAAATGAACCCCCTTCCTTCTTTCTTCTTTTTTTCTTTTTCAGAATAAATTAAATTGAAACCTGGATGGATTAATATGACCTGGGTGGATTAATATGAGTTGATAAAATTAGGAGTTCATAAAGAAATTCAGATTATTGTATATAACACATTAAAATTACTATCATTATTATTACTCATCGATAAAATCCGTATCTGTAAAAGTGGAAGAGGGAAAATCTTTTATGGTAAAAAGTGCATTCATTTCGGTTATTTCTGAAAAAGAAAGAAGGGGGTCGGTTGAATTTCAAGTATTCCGTTTTACCAATAAGATACGGAGACTTACTTCACATTTGGAAGTGCATAAAAAAGACTATTTATCTCAGAGAGGTTTGCGAAAAATTTTAGGAAAACGTCAACGGCTGTTGGCTTATTTGGCAAAAAAAAATAGAGCACGTTATAAAGAATTAATTGGTCAGTTGAGTATTCGAGAGGCAAAAACTCGTTAATTGGAAGAATCATTTTAAGTACTTTTTCCTATTTGGTATTTGGATAAACTTCTTTTCACTTTCAGCAATTCATGGAAAAATGAATGGGTAAAAAACTTATGACTGTACCAGCTACAAGAAAAGACCTTATGGTAGTCAATATGGGGCCTCACCACCCATCAATGCATGGTGTTCTTCGACTCATCGTTACTCTAGATGGTGAAGATGTTATTGACTGTGAGCCTATATTAGGTTATTTACACAGGGGGATGGAGAAAATTGCGGAAAATCGAACAATTATCCAATATTTGCCCTATGTGACGCGTTGGGATTATTTAGCTACTATGTTCACGGAAGCAATAACTGTAAATGGGCCCGAACTATTAGGAAATATTCAAGTACCTAAAAGAGCTAGTTATATCAGAGTCATTATGTTGGAGTTGAGTCGTATAGCGTCCCATTTGTTATGGCTTGGCCCTTTTATGGCAGATATTGGTGCACAGACCCCCTTCTTCTATATTTTTCGAGAAAGGGAATTGATATATGACTTATTCGAAGCAGCTACTGGTATGCGAATGATGCATAATTATTTTCGTATCGGAGGAATAGCTGCTGATCTACCTTATGGCTGGATAGAAAAATGTTTGGATTTTTGTGATTACTTTTCAACGGGGGTTGCTGAATATAAAAAGCTTATTACACGGAATCCTATTTTTTTAGAACGGGTCGAAGGCGTGGGCGTTATTCGCGGAGAAGAAGCACTAAATTGGGGTTTATCGGGCCCAATGCTACGGGCGTCCGGAATCCAATGGGACCTTCGTAAAGTTGATCATTACGAGTGTTACGATGAATTTGATTGGGAAGTTCAATGGCAAAAAGAAGGAGATTCGTTAGCTCGTTATTTAGTACGAATCGGTGAAATGACAGAATCAATAAAAATTATACAGCAGGCTCTGGAAGGAATTCCAGGAGGGCCCTACGAGAATTTAGAAATACGACGTTTTGATAGAGTAAAAGATTCCGAATGGAATGATTTTGACTATCGATTTATTAGTAAAAAACCTTCTCCAACCTTTGAATTGGCAAAACAAGAACTTTATGTGAGAGTTGAAGCCCCAAAGGGGGAATTGGGAATTTTTCTGATAGGAGATCTGAGTGTTTTTCCTTGGAGATGGAAAATTCGCCCGCCGGGTTTTATCAATTTGCAAATTCTTCCTCAGTTAGTTAAAAGAATGAAATTGGCTGATATTATGACGATATTAGGTAGCATAGATATCATTATGGGAGAAGTTGATCGTTAAAAATGATAATGGATACAACCGAAATACAAGCTATCAATTCGTTTTCCAGATTAGAATCCTTAAAAGAGGCCTATGGGATTATATGGCTACTTGTCCCGATTTTTACTCTTGTATTAGGAATCACAATAGGTGTACTCGTAATTGTTTGGTTAGAAAGAGAAATATCTGCAGGGATACAACAACGTATTGGACCTGAATACGCTGGTCCCTTAGGAATTCTTCAAGCTCTAGCAGATGGTACAAAACTACTTTTCAAAGAGAACCTTATTCCATCTAGAGGAGATGGTCGTTTATTTAGTATCGGACCATCCGTCGCAGTGATATCGATTTTACTAAGTTATTCAGTAATTCCTTTTGGATACCACCTTATTCTAGCCGATCTTGGTATTGGTGTTTTTTTATGGATCGCTATTTCAAGTATTGCTCCCGTTGGACTTCTTATGTCGGGATATGGATCAAATAATAAATATTCCTTTTTAGGTGGTTTACGCGCTGCTGCTCAATCAATTAGTTATGAAATACCATTAACTTTATGTGTATTATCAATATCTCTACGTGTGATTCGGTGTCGTCTAATTAGGTGAAATACTCAATTGTTCCTAGTTCTTTTCTTTCTAATTTCTGAGAAGAGGGTCAAGGTTAAATAAGTTTTTCATCTTTTTTAGGCATCATTTGGGTTGATGAACTAAAGCAGATAGTTATATGAGTGAAAGAAAACGGCTTGCAAATTTGCAGTAAAAAGATTAAGTCTCATTTCCTATGTACAAGAATTAATTATTAATTAAAACTAAATAAAAGCAGGAGAGGCCGGTTGCCCCAAGATTGGTTGCTTAGTTATCATCACTTGAAGCGGGTTTAAATGGGAGGTTGAACAAAATTGAGTGGATGGTTAGAAAGACCAAAATACACAAAGGATTAGTAATGGATATTCTCTAAATAATTTAAGAGGATATTTCTGCCCATAAACGGAATTCGAATTGGGACTTTAAGTTAGTAGAAACGATCAAGAAGTACTACCCACGATTCCGACCTAGAGTATGTTCCTATCCACCAAGTAAGTAAATAACTATCAAGAACGAAGTAATCTTTTATTTGGAGTAAAATCCCTTTTATGAGAAAGGAGAATAGGAACGAAATAAAATAGAATAAAAAAATAACGAAATAAAATAGAATAAAATAATTTAAAAAATCCTTTTCTTCTATCTTTTCGTTAGTTAGAAAGAGAGAACTCTTGGTATGATTCATAAATTAATGGAATGTTGAATTCTTTTTCGTAATTGAAAAAAATAGGTTGAAATACCTATATGATGTTGTTACAAAAAGGTTTTTATTCAAGGATTAAGTTATTGATTAACAAAAAAAAATGACATTCCTAAAAAGAAAAGATGAGATTAATTCAGAAGCACCCTTTTTTTAATATATATAATATATATTAATAATATATATTATATTTAATATATTTTAAATAAAAAATATAGCAAACAGAATTCCGTTGGTCTAATTTGGGGAACTTGGGATAAGTTTTGACTCTATCCTACAAAAAAAAAAAACAAAAAAAAATATAAAGATAAAGATACATAATAATTAAATGTCCTTAGATTTATTTGTGACCCTTGAGGAGCCGTATGAGGTGAAAATCTCACGTACGGTTCTGTAATAGTGGTAAGAACAGCGATGTTCTAATCAACTATGATTATCTAACAGTTCAAGTACAGTTGATATAGTTGAAGCGCAGTCAAAATACGGCTTTTGGGGGTGGAATTTGTGGCGTCAACCTATAGGGTTTCTCATTTTTCTAATTTCTTCTCTAGCTGAGTGTGAGAGATTACCTTTTGATTTACCAGAAGCAGAAGAAGAATTAGTAGCAGGTTATCAAACCGAATATTCAGGTATCAAATTTGGTTTATTTTACGTTGCTTCATATCTGAATCTACTAGTTTCTTCGTTATTTGTAACAGTTCTTTACTTAGGAGGTTGGAATCTTTCTATTCCATACCTATTCGGTCCTAAAATTTTTGACATAAATATAAATAAAGTAGGTAAAGTTTTTGGAACAATAATCAGCATCTTTATTACATTAGCTAAAACTTATTTGTTCTTGTTCATTCCTATTGCAACAAGATGGGCTTTACCAAGGTTGAGAATAGACCAACTATTAAATCTTGGATGGAAATTTCTTTTACCTATTTCTCTAGGTAATCTATTATTAACAACTTCGTCCCAACTTCTTTCACTGTAAACAATTACAATATTCTATATTCACCATTTATCTCAAACAAGAGAAAGAAACAAGTCTACAATTTTTTTCTTTATACACATTCACGATATGTTTCCTATGCTAACTGAATTCACAAATTATGGTCAACAAACAATACGAGCTGCCAGATACATCGGTCAAGGTTTCGCGATTACCCTGTCTCACGCGAATCGTTTACCTATAACTATTCAATATCCCTACGAAAAACTAATCACGTCGGAACGTTTCCGGGGCCGAATTCACTTTGAATTTGATAAATGCATTGCTTGTGAAGTATGCGTTCGTGTATGTCCTATAGATCTACCCGTTGTAGATTGGAAATTGGAAAGTGATATTCGAAAGAAACGATTGTTTAATTACAGTATTGATTTTGGAATCTGTATATTTTGTGGTAATTGCGTTGAGTATTGTCCAACAAATTGTTTATCAATGACTGAAGAATATGAACTTTCGAGTTATGATCGTCACGAATTGAATTATAATCAAATTGCTTTGGGTCGGTTACCAACGTCAGTAATTGATGATTACACAATTCGCACAATTTCGAATTCGCCTCCAATATAAATCAAATATAAAATAGTTAAACTTAAACCTCTCAATTCAAAAAAATCCCCAATTAACAATTCAATTTAAAAATTAATTATTTATGAATAATAGTTAATTATTAATAATAAAATATAATAAAATTAATAAAATATAATAAAATAAATTTTAAATAACTGAAATTAACTATTAAGGTTTAGGTTGGATCTATAAAATAAGGCTTTTCAAAAATAGTTTAAACTTGTCATTTAATTTTTATTCAAAATGTATTTCTATATTTATAGTTCTATATTTATAGAAATATTTATATTAGAGTAATATATATATTTTTTTTTTTTCAAACTTTTTTCCAGATATTGAATGATTAGGGCTAATAATACTATATATATCAACCCGCCCGCACCTGTTCAAATTTTATTTATTTAATTAAGTTTAAGTTAAGAAGTATCAGAAAGATAAAAAAAGGGAGTTACTTCTTTTTTCCTGGTCAGGTCAATAAAATCATGAAATATTTCGATTTTTTTTATGGATTTACCCGGGCCAATGCATGATTTTCTTTTAGTCTTTCTGGGATCGGGTCTGATATTAGGAAGTCTAGGAGTAGTATTACTTCCCAATCCAATTTTTTCTGCCTTTTCGTTAGGATTGGTTCTTGTTTGTATATCCTTATTCTATATTCTATTGAGTTCTTATTTTGTAGCTGCCGCGCAACTACTTATTTACGTAGGGGCTGTAAATGTTTTAATTCTTTTTGCTGTGATGTTCATGAGTGATTCAGAATATTACAAAGATTCTCGCCTCTGGACTGTTGGGGATGGGGTTACTTCGGTGGTTTGTACAAGTCTTTTTATTTCACTAATTACTACTATTCCAGATACGTCATGGTACGGGATTATTTGGACTACAAGATCAAACCAGGTTCTAGAACAAGATTTGATAAGCAATAGTCAACAAATTGGAATTCATTTATCAACGGATTTTTTTCTTCCATTTGAACTCATTTCACTAATTCTTTTAGTTGCTTTAATAGGTGCAATTGCTGTAGCTCGTCAATAAAAAATCAGCAATTAAAATATTCCATGCTTGTTATATGTGATTCAATCAAATCAATTGAATTGTTATTTAGATTGAAATGAATGAGATTACTAAGGAGTTGCTTAATGATGCTCGAACATGTACTTGTTTTGAGTGCCTATTTATTTTCTATGGGTATCTATGGATTGATCACAAGTCGAAATATGGTTAGAGCCCTTATGTGTCTTGAACTTATATTGAATGCAGTTAATATCAATTTTGTAACATTTTCCGATTTTTTTGATAATCGTCAATTAAGGGGAGAAATTTTCTCAATTTTTGTTATAGCCATTGCAGCCGCTGAAGCAGCCATAGGGCTGGCTATTGTTTCATCAATTTATCGTAATCGAAAATCAACTCGTATTAACCAATCGAATTTGTTGAATAAGTAGTATTAATCAGAAGAATTCGAATATTCGTAAAGAAATGCAAATTTAAGGTATAATCTTCTCTGCAAAGGAAACATAAACAGAAGAAATCAAAGTATTTTGGCCCTTTCTTTTATAATAAAGCAGTCCAGAAGTAAGTTGATTAGAAAAATTCTGATAACTTGTTGATTTACCTGGTATCTAAATATAGGATTTGTTTAGAAGCTTACTAGGTCGAAAATTTATAACGTTTAAAAATGTATAGATCCAATGTCACATTCAGTAAAGATTTATGATACATGTATAGGATGTACTCAATGTGTCCGAGCCTGCCCCACCGATGTATTAGAAATGATACCTTGGGACGGCTGTAAAGCTAAACAAATTGCTTCGGCTCCAAGAACGGAAGACTGCGTTGGTTGTAAAAGATGTGAATCCGCCTGTCCAACGGATTTCTTGAGTGTTCGGGTTTATTTAGGGGCTGAAACAACTCGCAGTATGGGTCTAGCTTATTGATACGTTCCAATAAACTCTACTTGAATCCATTTTATTTATTTTTTTTTTTACCGACAAGACCCGTGCTCAAGATATTTTTATTTTTGAGCACGGGTCTTTCTGGTCCAAGCGCATCTTGTCTTTACCACGAATTTTTTTCCTTGGTTAACAATAATTGTAGTTTTTCCAATATCTGCGGGTTCATTAATTTTCTTTCTCCCCCATAGGGGAAATAGGGTAGTTCGGTGGTATACTATATGTATAGTTATTTTAGAACTACTTCTAACGGTGTATACATTCTGTTATCATTTCCAACCGGACGATCCATTAATTCAACTATTGGAGGATTATAAATGGATCCCCCTTTTTGATTTCCATTGGAGATTGGGAATAGATGGACTTTCTATAGGACCCATTTTACTAACGGGATTCATCACCGCCTTAGCTACTTTATCGGCTTGGCCTGTTACTCGAGATTCTAGATTATTTCATTTCCTGATGTTAGCAATGTACAGTGGTCAAATAGGATTATTTTCTTCTCGCAACCTTTTACTTTTTTTTCTCATGTGGGAGTTAGAATTAATTCCCGTTTATCTACTTCTATCCATGTGGGGGGGAAAGAAACGTCTGTACTCGGCTACAAAATTTATTTTGTACACAGCAGGGGGCTCCATTTTTCTCCTAATGGGAGTGCTGGGTATAGGTTTATATGGTTCTAATCAACCAACATTAAATTTTGAAACATCAGCTAATCAGCCGTATCCTGTGGTCTTAGAAATACTATTTTATATTGGATTTTTGATTGCTTTTGCTGTCAAATCGCCGATTATACCCCTACATACGTGGTTACCAGATACCCACGGAGAAGCACATTACAGTACTTGTATGCTTCTAGCTGGAATCTTATTAAAAATGGGAGCGTATGGACTGGCTCGTATCAATATAGAATTATTATCTCATGCCCATTATCTATTTTCCCCTTGGTTAGTGATAGTAGGCGCAATCCAAATAATTTATGCAGCTTCAACATCCCTTGGCCAACGGAATTTAAAAAAAAGAATAGCCTATTCTTCTGTATCTCATATGGGTTTCCTAATTATCGGAATTGGTTCTATAACTGATACAGGACTCAACGGAGCTCTTTTACAAATAATCTCTCATGGATTTATTGGTGCTGCACTTTTTTTCTTGGCAGGGACAACTTATGATAGAACACGCCTTATTTATCTTGACGAAATGGGCGGAATAGCTATCACAATGCCAAAAATATTCACCATGTTTAGTAGCTTTGCGATGGCTTCCCTTGCATTACCGGGTATGAGTGGCTTTGTTGCTGAATTGATAGTATTTTTTGGAATAATTACGAGTCACCAATTTTTTTTAATGCCAAAAATACTAATTACTTTTGTTATGGCAATTGGAATGATATTAACTCCTATTTATTCATTATCTATGTCACGTCAGATGTTTTATGGATATAAGCTTTTTAACGTTCCAAACTCTTATTTTTTTGATTCTGGACCCCGAGAGCTATTTCTTTCGATTTCCCTCTTTTTACCCGTACTGGGTATTGGTATGTACCCCGATCTCGTTCTTTCACTATCGGTTGACAAGGTTGAAGTTATGCTATCTAATTCTTTTTCTAAATAGTTTTTTGCTATTCATGATTTTAAAACCTTTCACTTTACAATGAAAAAGTTGTAGAATGAAAAAAGAGAACTTTTCCTTCTCGCAAATTTCTAAAATTTATAGCTAAAAAAAAAAAAAGAATTTGAACCCAATATGGGCACGAACCATGCGAATCAAATACAATATTCCATTCGCATGGTTCGTGCCCATTCGCGTAAATTTTTTTTTATATGTACTATAATGTGAATGTGTAGTGTTCGTAAGATACTTTCGTGAATTCAATTAGATGTTAATGTAAACGAACCATAACTATGTAGTCCTAGTCCTAATAGATTAACCCCAAAATAGCATATCCAAATTATAAGAAAGCCTATAGACGCTACAATTGCCGAATTTGCACCTTTCAGGTTTATATTTGTTCGAGTATGTAAATAAATCGCGAATACGATCCAAGTAATAAATGCCCAAGTTTCTTTTGGATCCCAATTCCAATAGGATCCCCAAGCTTCATTAGCCCATACTGCTCCTGACAGAATACCTATGGTTAAAAAAGAAAATCCTAGACTAATAATACGATAACTCCAATAATCCAATTGCTGAATTAATTGAGATCTGTAATAATTCTTACCCGAAAAAAAAGAAGTAGTTTGGAAAAGATTGCTTCGTTTATTCATGTATTCAATTTCACCACCGAAAAACGACTCTTTTATTAAAAGAGTACTTTTACAAAGAATCTTTCGGTTTTTTCTAAATGTAATGACTACAAGTGCTACTGATAATAATGATCCACATAAAAGGGACGCATAGCCCAATATCATCATAGTTACGTGCATTAATAACCACTCGGATTGAAGAGCGGGTACTAATATTGAAGATTGGTGTATTTGAGTTAAAAGTCCGGAAGTAGCAAAGCCCTGGGTAAAAATAGCACTTGAACCGGTTATTGTGCTTAATAAATTTTTCTTTTTTTTTAAATACGGAACTATATGAATAAGGGAGAAACACCACGAAAGGAAGATTAATGATTCATATAAATCACTTAGTGGAAAATGACCCGAATAAATCCAACGTGTAACTAATAATCCTGTTATACAGGAAAAACTAACTATCAGACCCCTTTCGGATGAATCATACAGTTGTACGATTTCATCTACGCAAAAAAGGGTTATTAAACGAATTGTAATTACGATTGAAACAATAGAAAGGGAAATATGAGTTAATATATGTTCTAAGGTTGAAAATATCATAAAAAAAAAGAAGAGTCTCTTAAATGGAAATTGGGAGTTGAATTGATTATAGGATCTATTTCGCTTTTTTAGAAGATGACATGCCGCCACTCGGACTCGAACCGAGATGCTCTAGCACTGCTTCCTAAGAGCAGCGTGTCTACCAATTTCACCATAGCGGCTTGTCTTGAACTTATAATAGCTTATAAATAAACAATCGTCGAGATTGAAGAAGCCAATTCAGTGCAATATTTTTTTTTCTTTTTCAGAAAAAATGCAAATTCAAAATAATACAAAATAATAAAAAATAATAGGGATTAGAAGGTTCGTTATTTTAGTTTAGGGTCTTAGCCTCTTGGGGTTTTTCGGGTATTTTCTGTTCTCTTAGAATTGAACTCTTGTAACTAGAAAGAGAAAGTTCTACCCCAAAAATGGTTTTTGTTTTCATTTTTTAATGAACTTTTTTTTTCTCATTTTTTTAATTTCAGAAATTTACCATTCTATATTCTATACCATTCTATATTATATATAGTAATTCATAGAAATATATAAAAAAAGGTTAAGTAAGGTTAAATTGAATCTATTACTTTCAATAAAAATGAAATTCAAATAAAAAAATTATCCCCTTTTTTATAGATAGAGAAAAAGGGAGAAAAATCTAAAATTTTTTATCGTAACTCTAACAAACAAATAGTTCGATGGGGAAAAACCCTCTCCCCATCTTGTAAATGAGAAAATCTACTAAAAAAAAAAAGAAGGATAAACCTCCTTTTATCTTGTATTTATGGGTTTGTCAACAAAAACAAGGAAACTTTTATATTTTTAGAATTCAGTAAAAAGCTTAATTTATATATATATATATTTTTTTTTTAATATAAAAGAAGGAATTTAGTGCTATTTCATATTGATTAGTTTAACTCAATAGGAAATTCAAAATTTTGTAGCAAATAGGAAATGGGTCAATTTCATTTTTCGAGTTCATTCGGATTATTGAAATTTTGAATTACTATTACTTATACTACTTATATACTACTTATACTTAATTTACTTAATTTGTTAATTTTTTTGTTGCACAAAAAAACTTTTTGAATTTCCTGTAGAAAGAGATTTCCCTAACGAAAAAGCTTTTAATGCTATCCAATATCCCTTCCTTTTCCAAATATTTTTCCGAATACGCCTTTTTGATGTAGAAATACGTTTTTTAGGAACGGCCATTTAAGATAAAAAGGATTACTTATTGTTTTCGTTGGATGTGAAAGACATCTATTGGTCAAACCAAATCCTTCTTTACTTTTTTTTTGTATTCTATTTATTCTTATTCTTGAATTAATATTCTTTTCGGAAAAAAGAAAGCTAGGGGGGGAAGATATATGAAAATCGCATTTAGAAAAAAATATTTCGCGTACTATAAATTCTAAATACTATAAATAGCTAAATAGAGAAAGAGCGAAGATATGTGATTTTTTTTCCATAGAATCGCTGTAAAATAGTTTTTATTCATTCGATTGATTACTATCTTTATTTGATATTCTTTCTCATTAAAGTCTATATCTATAGAATCTGTTACACCGTAGGAATCAAATGAAATCTTAATAAAAAATAAATAAATAAATAAATAAAGAAAGTTAAGAATAAGTAAATAAGTATAAGTTAAGTATAAGTAAGAAAAGTAATAAAAAAAATTAAAAAACAAAAGAATACATACGATAAATAGAAGAAAAGATACGAAGAGATACGTCCGCCCCCTACATATTTGAGAACTTCTCCTATAAAGAAACTAAGAAAACCAACTCCATTCGTAATTCCATCAATTACTTGTCGATCAAAAAAATGAGTTAATTCTGCCAATGCTCTAGTCCCCCCAGTTAGGGATCTTTTATAAAAAGAATCTATATAAGCGCGATTATATGACCAACAATATATGCCATTTAGCATTTTCTCCGAAAGGGGGCCGCTAGGGAACACTTTAAGAGTTGAATTTCTTAAATCCAAATTTAATAAAGAGGAATAAGGAGATTTATATAAAAAAGACGCTATAAATATTCCTAAATAACCTATACTGACTGAAAAAATTGAATCTTTGATAAATTCATACCAATTGGTCGAATTAGTCAACTTTTTATGCAAAAGATTGATCGACGGAGTTAACCATTTAGATAATATATCAGCATTGACTCCCTCTTTATTAAAAGGAATTCCTAGAAACCCAACGAACAGAGTAAATAGTCCCAATACAAGTATAGGTAATAACATATTATTGTCTGATTCATAAGGATAAGAATCCAGTTTTTTATTCTCAAAATGAGGAATAGTAATAAAAGGTCGTGTCATATTTCTACCATTATCATCAATTCGATATGTTCCTTTTGAAAAAAAGGAAAAACTTTTATCATCAGTCATTACTAATAAACGAACCTTTTTATTAATTTTTTTTGAAACCCCCCTACCCCATAGAGATATTGAATAGAAAGGTATTTTTTGTTTGCCACTATAATTTGTAAAATAAACATTTAAATGTCCCTCAAAAGTAAGTAAATATATACGAAACATATAAAATGCAGTTAATCCGGCAGTAACCCATGCTATTATTGCGAAAATCGTCGAATACAACCAAGTATCATTAAGAATTTCATCTTTGGACCAAAAACAAGCCAAAGGTGGAATACCACACAGAGAGAGTGTACCTAATAAAAAAGAATTTTTGGTAATTGGTACATGTTTTCTTAAACCTCCCATAAGAATCATATTCTGACTTTTATAGGGAGAATAGCCAACAATCCCTTCCATTGAATGAATAACGGATCCAGATCCTAAAAATAACAATGCTTTGGAATAGGCATGAGTAATCAAATGAAATAAAGCGCTTCGGTAAGACCCCATACCAAGAGCTAACATTATATAACCCAATTGGGACATTGTAGAATAAGCTAAACCTCTTTTAATGTCTTTTTGAGCAAGAGCTAAAGTAGCTCCTAATAAGACAGTTATTATTCCTATTAACGAGATTAAATTCATTATGGAAGGTATAACTATGAAAAGAGGAAGAAGACGAGCTACAAGAAAAATTCCTGCCGCTACCATAGTAGCAGCGTGTATAAGGGCGGAAATCGGAGTAGGCCCTTCCATAGCATCAGGCAACCATACATGAAGGGGAAATTGTGCAGATTTAGCAACAGCACCGCCAAATAACAGAATAGCACACAAAGTAACAAATAAAAAATTTACCTCGTTATTAGAAATTAAGTCATTGAATATTTCGAATAAATCTTGAAATTCGAAACTACCCGTTATCCAATAAAAACCTAAAATTCCTAATAATAAACCAAAATCCCCTACACGATTTGTTACAAAAGCGTTTTGGCAAGCATTTGCTGCAAGAGGTCGTGTGCACCAAAATCCTATTAATAAATAGGAACACATTCCGACCAATTCCCAAAAAATATAAATTTGTATCAAATTCGAACTAGTAACTAATCCTAACATGGAAGTACTGAAAAAACTCATATAAGCAAAAAATACCAAATATCCTTGATCATGAGCCATATAATTATCACTATAAATAAGAACAAAAATTCCAATAGTAGTGATTAATATTGACATAATAGAAGTAAGTGGATCTATCAAATATCCGAATTCTAAAGAAAAATCGTTAGTAATGATCCAAGACCATACATATTGATAGCTATAATTGCTATTTATTTGCTGAATAGACAGATTCATTGAAAAAATCATAACTATACTTAACAATAAAACACTATGAAAAGCCCACATGCGACGAAACTTTTTTGTTGCCGTCGGAAAAAGAAGAAGCCCCACCCCTAGTAATATAACAACTGAAAGTGGGATGAAGAGTATGAGGTACCCGTATTGATATGTCTGTTGCATAAAAAACTTTTTGAATTTTCTAATTTATTGACTGGATCTTACCTTTTTGAAAGGAGTAAAAAAAGGCAAGCTATGAACTAAATTAAACTAATTTTTTTTATTACTTTTCTTACTTATACTTAACTTATACTTATTTACTTATTCTTAACTTTCTTTATTTATTTATTTATTTATTTTTTATTAAGATTTCATTTGATTCCTACGGTGTAACAGATTCTATAGATATAGACTTTAATGAGAAAGAATATCAAATAAAGATAGTAATCAATCGAATGAATAAAAACTATTTTACAGCGATTCTATGGAAAAAAAATCACATATCTTCGCTCTTTCTCTATTTAGCTATTTATAGTATTTAGAATTTATAGTACGCGAAATATTTTTTTCTAAATGCGATTTTCATATATCTTCCCCCCCTAGCTTTCTTTTTTCCGAAAAGAATATTAATTCAAGAATAAGAATAAATAGAATACAAAAAAAAAGTAAAGAAGGATTTGGTTTGACCAATAGATGTCTTTCACATCCAACGAAAACAATAAGTAATCCTTTTTATCTTAAATGGCCGTTCCTAAAAAACGTATTTCTACATCAAAAAGGCGTATTCGGAAAAATATTTGGAAAAGGAAGGGATATTGGATAGCATTAAAAGCTTTTTCGTTAGGGAAATCTCTTTCTACAGGAAATTCAAAAAGTTTTTTTGTGCAACAAAAAAATTAACAAATTAAGTAAATTAAGTATAAGTAGTATATAAGTAGTATAAGTAATAGTAATTCAAAATTTCAATAATCCGAATGAACTCGAAAAATGAAATTGACCCATTTCCTATTTGCTACAAAATTTTGAATTTCCTATTGAGTTAAACTAATCAATATGAAATAGCACTAAATTCCTTCTTTTATATTAAAAAAAAAATATATATATATATAAATTAAGCTTTTTACTGAATTCTAAAAATATAAAAGTTTCCTTGTTTTTGTTGACAAACCCATAAATACAAGATAAAAGGAGGTTTATCCTTCTTTTTTTTTTTAGTAGATTTTCTCATTTACAAGATGGGGAGAGGGTTTTTCCCCATCGAACTATTTGTTTGTTAGAGTTACGATAAAAAATTTTAGATTTTTCTCCCTTTTTCTCTATCTATAAAAAAGGGGATAATTTTTTTATTTGAATTTCATTTTTATTGAAAGTAATAGATTCAATTTAACCTTACTTAACCTTTTTTTATATATTTCTATGAATTACTATATATAATATAGAATGGTATAGAATATAGAATGGTAAATTTCTGAAATTAAAAAAATGAGAAAAAAAAAGTTCATTAAAAAATGAAAACAAAAACCATTTTTGGGGTAGAACTTTCTCTTTCTAGTTACAAGAGTTCAATTCTAAGAGAACAGAAAATACCCGAAAAACCCCAAGAGGCTAAGACCCTAAACTAAAATAACGAACCTTCTAATCCCTATTATTTTTTATTATTTTGTATTATTTTGAATTTGCATTTTTTCTGAAAAAGAAAAAAAAATATTGCACTGAATTGGCTTCTTCAATCTCGACGATTGTTTATTTATAAGCTATTATAAGTTCAAGACAAGCCGCTATGGTGAAATTGGTAGACACGCTGCTCTTAGGAAGCAGTGCTAGAGCATCTCGGTTCGAGTCCGAGTGGCGGCATGTCATCTTCTAAAAAAGCGAAATAGATCCTATAATCAATTCAACTCCCAATTTCCATTTAAGAGACTCTTCTTTTTTTTTATGATATTTTCAACCTTAGAACATATATTAACTCATATTTCCCTTTCTATTGTTTCAATCGTAATTACAATTCGTTTAATAACCCTTTTTTGCGTAGATGAAATCGTACAACTGTATGATTCATCCGAAAGGGGTCTGATAGTTAGTTTTTCCTGTATAACAGGATTATTAGTTACACGTTGGATTTATTCGGGTCATTTTCCACTAAGTGATTTATATGAATCATTAATCTTCCTTTCGTGGTGTTTCTCCCTTATTCATATAGTTCCGTATTTAAAAAAAAAGAAAAATTTATTAAGCACAATAACCGGTTCAAGTGCTATTTTTACCCAGGGCTTTGCTACTTCCGGACTTTTAACTCAAATACACCAATCTTCAATATTAGTACCCGCTCTTCAATCCGAGTGGTTATTAATGCACGTAACTATGATGATATTGGGCTATGCGTCCCTTTTATGTGGATCATTATTATCAGTAGCACTTGTAGTCATTACATTTAGAAAAAACCGAAAGATTCTTTGTAAAAGTACTCTTTTAATAAAAGAGTCGTTTTTCGGTGGTGAAATTGAATACATGAATAAACGAAGCAATCTTTTCCAAACTACTTCTTTTTTTTCGGGTAAGAATTATTACAGATCTCAATTAATTCAGCAATTGGATTATTGGAGTTATCGTATTATTAGTCTAGGATTTTCTTTTTTAACCATAGGTATTCTGTCAGGAGCAGTATGGGCTAATGAAGCTTGGGGATCCTATTGGAATTGGGATCCAAAAGAAACTTGGGCATTTATTACTTGGATCGTATTCGCGATTTATTTACATACTCGAACAAATATAAACCTGAAAGGTGCAAATTCGGCAATTGTAGCGTCTATAGGCTTTCTTATAATTTGGATATGCTATTTTGGGGTTAATCTATTAGGACTAGGACTACATAGTTATGGTTCGTTTACATTAACATCTAATTGAATTCACGAAAGTATCTTACGAACACTACACATTCACATTATAGTACATATAAAAAAAAATTTACGCGAATGGGCACGAACCATGCGAATGGAATATTGTATTTGATTCGCATGGTTCGTGCCCATATTGGGTTCAAATTCTTTTTTTTTTTTTAGCTATAAATTTTAGAAATTTGCGAGAAGGAAAAGTTCTCTTTTTTCATTCTACAACTTTTTCATTGTAAAGTGAAAGGTTTTAAAATCATGAATAGCAAAAAACTATTTAGAAAAAGAATTAGATAGCATAACTTCAACCTTGTCAACCGATAGTGAAAGAACGAGATCGGGGTACATACCAATACCCAGTACGGGTAAAAAGAGGGAAATCGAAAGAAATAGCTCTCGGGGTCCAGAATCAAAAAAATAAGAGTTTGGAACGTTAAAAAGCTTATATCCATAAAACATCTGACGTGACATAGATAATGAATAAATAGGAGTTAATATCATTCCAATTGCCATAACAAAAGTAATTAGTATTTTTGGCATTAAAAAAAATTGGTGACTCGTAATTATTCCAAAAAATACTATCAATTCAGCAACAAAGCCACTCATACCCGGTAATGCAAGGGAAGCCATCGCAAAGCTACTAAACATGGTGAATATTTTTGGCATTGTGATAGCTATTCCGCCCATTTCGTCAAGATAAATAAGGCGTGTTCTATCATAAGTTGTCCCTGCCAAGAAAAAAAGTGCAGCACCAATAAATCCATGAGAGATTATTTGTAAAAGAGCTCCGTTGAGTCCTGTATCAGTTATAGAACCAATTCCGATAATTAGGAAACCCATATGAGATACAGAAGAATAGGCTATTCTTTTTTTTAAATTCCGTTGGCCAAGGGATGTTGAAGCTGCATAAATTATTTGGATTGCGCCTACTATCACTAACCAAGGGGAAAATAGATAATGGGCATGAGATAATAATTCTATATTGATACGAGCCAGTCCATACGCTCCCATTTTTAATAAGATTCCAGCTAGAAGCATACAAGTACTGTAATGTGCTTCTCCGTGGGTATCTGGTAACCACGTATGTAGGGGTATAATCGGCGATTTGACAGCAAAAGCAATCAAAAATCCAATATAAAATAGTATTTCTAAGACCACAGGATACGGCTGATTAGCTGATGTTTCAAAATTTAATGTTGGTTGATTAGAACCATATAAACCTATACCCAGCACTCCCATTAGGAGAAAAATGGAGCCCCCTGCTGTGTACAAAATAAATTTTGTAGCCGAGTACAGACGTTTCTTTCCCCCCCACATGGATAGAAGTAGATAAACGGGAATTAATTCTAACTCCCACATGAGAAAAAAAAGTAAAAGGTTGCGAGAAGAAAATAATCCTATTTGACCACTGTACATTGCTAACATCAGGAAATGAAATAATCTAGAATCTCGAGTAACAGGCCAAGCCGATAAAGTAGCTAAGGCGGTGATGAATCCCGTTAGTAAAATGGGTCCTATAGAAAGTCCATCTATTCCCAATCTCCAATGGAAATCAAAAAGGGGGATCCATTTATAATCCTCCAATAGTTGAATTAATGGATCGTCCGGTTGGAAATGATAACAGAATGTATACACCGTTAGAAGTAGTTCTAAAATAACTATACATATAGTATACCACCGAACTACCCTATTTCCCCTATGGGGGAGAAAGAAAATTAATGAACCCGCAGATATTGGAAAAACTACAATTATTGTTAACCAAGGAAAAAAATTCGTGGTAAAGACAAGATGCGCTTGGACCAGAAAGACCCGTGCTCAAAAATAAAAATATCTTGAGCACGGGTCTTGTCGGTAAAAAAAAAAATAAATAAAATGGATTCAAGTAGAGTTTATTGGAACGTATCAATAAGCTAGACCCATACTGCGAGTTGTTTCAGCCCCTAAATAAACCCGAACACTCAAGAAATCCGTTGGACAGGCGGATTCACATCTTTTACAACCAACGCAGTCTTCCGTTCTTGGAGCCGAAGCAATTTGTTTAGCTTTACAGCCGTCCCAAGGTATCATTTCTAATACATCGGTGGGGCAGGCTCGGACACATTGAGTACATCCTATACATGTATCATAAATCTTTACTGAATGTGACATTGGATCTATACATTTTTAAACGTTATAAATTTTCGACCTAGTAAGCTTCTAAACAAATCCTATATTTAGATACCAGGTAAATCAACAAGTTATCAGAATTTTTCTAATCAACTTACTTCTGGACTGCTTTATTATAAAAGAAAGGGCCAAAATACTTTGATTTCTTCTGTTTATGTTTCCTTTGCAGAGAAGATTATACCTTAAATTTGCATTTCTTTACGAATATTCGAATTCTTCTGATTAATACTACTTATTCAACAAATTCGATTGGTTAATACGAGTTGATTTTCGATTACGATAAATTGATGAAACAATAGCCAGCCCTATGGCTGCTTCAGCGGCTGCAATGGCTATAACAAAAATTGAGAAAATTTCTCCCCTTAATTGACGATTATCAAAAAAATCGGAAAATGTTACAAAATTGATATTAACTGCATTCAATATAAGTTCAAGACACATAAGGGCTCTAACCATATTTCGACTTGTGATCAATCCATAGATACCCATAGAAAATAAATAGGCACTCAAAACAAGTACATGTTCGAGCATCATTAAGCAACTCCTTAGTAATCTCATTCATTTCAATCTAAATAACAATTCAATTGATTTGATTGAATCACATATAACAAGCATGGAATATTTTAATTGCTGATTTTTTATTGACGAGCTACAGCAATTGCACCTATTAAAGCAACTAAAAGAATTAGTGAAATGAGTTCAAATGGAAGAAAAAAATCCGTTGATAAATGAATTCCAATTTGTTGACTATTGCTTATCAAATCTTGTTCTAGAACCTGGTTTGATCTTGTAGTCCAAATAATCCCGTACCATGACGTATCTGGAATAGTAGTAATTAGTGAAATAAAAAGACTTGTACAAACCACCGAAGTAACCCCATCCCCAACAGTCCAGAGGCGAGAATCTTTGTAATATTCTGAATCACTCATGAACATCACAGCAAAAAGAATTAAAACATTTACAGCCCCTACGTAAATAAGTAGTTGCGCGGCAGCTACAAAATAAGAACTCAATAGAATATAGAATAAGGATATACAAACAAGAACCAATCCTAACGAAAAGGCAGAAAAAATTGGATTGGGAAGTAATACTACTCCTAGACTTCCTAATATCAGACCCGATCCCAGAAAGACTAAAAGAAAATCATGCATTGGCCCGGGTAAATCCATAAAAAAAATCGAAATATTTCATGATTTTATTGACCTGACCAGGAAAAAAGAAGTAACTCCCTTTTTTTATCTTTCTGATACTTCTTAACTTAAACTTAATTAAATAAATAAAATTTGAACAGGTGCGGGCGGGTTGATATATATAGTATTATTAGCCCTAATCATTCAATATCTGGAAAAAAGTTTGAAAAAAAAAAAATATATATATTACTCTAATATAAATATTTCTATAAATATAGAACTATAAATATAGAAATACATTTTGAATAAAAATTAAATGACAAGTTTAAACTATTTTTGAAAAGCCTTATTTTATAGATCCAACCTAAACCTTAATAGTTAATTTCAGTTATTTAAAATTTATTTTATTATATTTTATTAATTTTATTATATTTTATTATTAATAATTAACTATTATTCATAAATAATTAATTTTTAAATTGAATTGTTAATTGGGGATTTTTTTGAATTGAGAGGTTTAAGTTTAACTATTTTATATTTGATTTATATTGGAGGCGAATTCGAAATTGTGCGAATTGTGTAATCATCAATTACTGACGTTGGTAACCGACCCAAAGCAATTTGATTATAATTCAATTCGTGACGATCATAACTCGAAAGTTCATATTCTTCAGTCATTGATAAACAATTTGTTGGACAATACTCAACGCAATTACCACAAAATATACAGATTCCAAAATCAATACTGTAATTAAACAATCGTTTCTTTCGAATATCACTTTCCAATTTCCAATCTACAACGGGTAGATCTATAGGACATACACGAACGCATACTTCACAAGCAATGCATTTATCAAATTCAAAGTGAATTCGGCCCCGGAAACGTTCCGACGTGATTAGTTTTTCGTAGGGATATTGAATAGTTATAGGTAAACGATTCGCGTGAGACAGGGTAATCGCGAAACCTTGACCGATGTATCTGGCAGCTCGTATTGTTTGTTGACCATAATTTGTGAATTCAGTTAGCATAGGAAACATATCGTGAATGTGTATAAAGAAAAAAATTGTAGACTTGTTTCTTTCTCTTGTTTGAGATAAATGGTGAATATAGAATATTGTAATTGTTTACAGTGAAAGAAGTTGGGACGAAGTTGTTAATAATAGATTACCTAGAGAAATAGGTAAAAGAAATTTCCATCCAAGATTTAATAGTTGGTCTATTCTCAACCTTGGTAAAGCCCATCTTGTTGCAATAGGAATGAACAAGAACAAATAAGTTTTAGCTAATGTAATAAAGATGCTGATTATTGTTCCAAAAACTTTACCTACTTTATTTATATTTATGTCAAAAATTTTAGGACCGAATAGGTATGGAATAGAAAGATTCCAACCTCCTAAGTAAAGAACTGTTACAAATAACGAAGAAACTAGTAGATTCAGATATGAAGCAACGTAAAATAAACCAAATTTGATACCTGAATATTCGGTTTGATAACCTGCTACTAATTCTTCTTCTGCTTCTGGTAAATCAAAAGGTAATCTCTCACACTCAGCTAGAGAAGAAATTAGAAAAATGAGAAACCCTATAGGTTGACGCCACAAATTCCACCCCCAAAAGCCGTATTTTGACTGCGCTTCAACTATATCAACTGTACTTGAACTGTTAGATAATCATAGTTGATTAGAACATCGCTGTTCTTACCACTATTACAGAACCGTACGTGAGATTTTCACCTCATACGGCTCCTCAAGGGTCACAAATAAATCTAAGGACATTTAATTATTATGTATCTTTATCTTTATATTTTTTTTTGTTTTTTTTTTTTGTAGGATAGAGTCAAAACTTATCCCAAGTTCCCCAAATTAGACCAACGGAATTCTGTTTGCTATATTTTTTATTTAAAATATATTAAATATAATATATATTATTAATATATATTATATATATTAAAAAAAGGGTGCTTCTGAATTAATCTCATCTTTTCTTTTTAGGAATGTCATTTTTTTTTGTTAATCAATAACTTAATCCTTGAATAAAAACCTTTTTGTAACAACATCATATAGGTATTTCAACCTATTTTTTTCAATTACGAAAAAGAATTCAACATTCCATTAATTTATGAATCATACCAAGAGTTCTCTCTTTCTAACTAACGAAAAGATAGAAGAAAAGGATTTTTTAAATTATTTTATTCTATTTTATTTCGTTATTTTTTTATTCTATTTTATTTCGTTCCTATTCTCCTTTCTCATAAAAGGGATTTTACTCCAAATAAAAGATTACTTCGTTCTTGATAGTTATTTACTTACTTGGTGGATAGGAACATACTCTAGGTCGGAATCGTGGGTAGTACTTCTTGATCGTTTCTACTAACTTAAAGTCCCAATTCGAATTCCGTTTATGGGCAGAAATATCCTCTTAAATTATTTAGAGAATATCCATTACTAATCCTTTGTGTATTTTGGTCTTTCTAACCATCCACTCAATTTTGTTCAACCTCCCATTTAAACCCGCTTCAAGTGATGATAACTAAGCAACCAATCTTGGGGCAACCGGCCTCTCCTGCTTTTATTTAGTTTTAATTAATAATTAATTCTTGTACATAGGAAATGAGACTTAATCTTTTTACTGCAAATTTGCAAGCCGTTTTCTTTCACTCATATAACTATCTGCTTTAGTTCATCAACCCAAATGATGCCTAAAAAAGATGAAAAACTTATTTAACCTTGACCCTCTTCTCAGAAATTAGAAAGAAAAGAACTAGGAACAATTGAGTATTTCACCTAATTAGACGACACCGAATCACACGTAGAGATATTGATAATACACATAAAGTTAATGGTATTTCATAACTAATTGATTGAGCAGCAGCGCGTAAACCACCTAAAAAGGAATATTTATTATTTGATCCATATCCCGACATAAGAAGTCCAACGGGAGCAATACTTGAAATAGCGATCCATAAAAAAACACCAATACCAAGATCGGCTAGAATAAGGTGGTATCCAAAAGGAATTACTGAATAACTTAGTAAAATCGATATCACTGCGACGGATGGTCCGATACTAAATAAACGACCATCTCCTCTAGATGGAATAAGGTTCTCTTTGAAAAGTAGTTTTGTACCATCTGCTAGAGCTTGAAGAATTCCTAAGGGACCAGCGTATTCAGGTCCAATACGTTGTTGTATCCCTGCAGATATTTCTCTTTCTAACCAAACAATTACGAGTACACCTATTGTGATTCCTAATACAAGAGTAAAAATCGGGACAAGTAGCCATATAATCCCATAGGCCTCTTTTAAGGATTCTAATCTGGAAAACGAATTGATAGCTTGTATTTCGGTTGTATCCATTATCATTTTTAACGATCAACTTCTCCCATAATGATATCTATGCTACCTAATATCGTCATAATATCAGCCAATTTCATTCTTTTAACTAACTGAGGAAGAATTTGCAAATTGATAAAACCCGGCGGGCGAATTTTCCATCTCCAAGGAAAAACACTCAGATCTCCTATCAGAAAAATTCCCAATTCCCCCTTTGGGGCTTCAACTCTCACATAAAGTTCTTGTTTTGCCAATTCAAAGGTTGGAGAAGGTTTTTTACTAATAAATCGATAGTCAAAATCATTCCATTCGGAATCTTTTACTCTATCAAAACGTCGTATTTCTAAATTCTCGTAGGGCCCTCCTGGAATTCCTTCCAGAGCCTGCTGTATAATTTTTATTGATTCTGTCATTTCACCGATTCGTACTAAATAACGAGCTAACGAATCTCCTTCTTTTTGCCATTGAACTTCCCAATCAAATTCATCGTAACACTCGTAATGATCAACTTTACGAAGGTCCCATTGGATTCCGGACGCCCGTAGCATTGGGCCCGATAAACCCCAATTTAGTGCTTCTTCTCCGCGAATAACGCCCACGCCTTCGACCCGTTCTAAAAAAATAGGATTCCGTGTAATAAGCTTTTTATATTCAGCAACCCCCGTTGAAAAGTAATCACAAAAATCCAAACATTTTTCTATCCAGCCATAAGGTAGATCAGCAGCTATTCCTCCGATACGAAAATAATTATGCATCATTCGCATACCAGTAGCTGCTTCGAATAAGTCATATATCAATTCCCTTTCTCGAAAAATATAGAAGAAGGGGGTCTGTGCACCAATATCTGCCATAAAAGGGCCAAGCCATAACAAATGGGACGCTATACGACTCAACTCCAACATAATGACTCTGATATAACTAGCTCTTTTAGGTACTTGAATATTTCCTAATAGTTCGGGCCCATTTACAGTTATTGCTTCCGTGAACATAGTAGCTAAATAATCCCAACGCGTCACATAGGGCAAATATTGGATAATTGTTCGATTTTCCGCAATTTTCTCCATCCCCCTGTGTAAATAACCTAATATAGGCTCACAGTCAATAACATCTTCACCATCTAGAGTAACGATGAGTCGAAGAACACCATGCATTGATGGGTGGTGAGGCCCCATATTGACTACCATAAGGTCTTTTCTTGTAGCTGGTACAGTCATAAGTTTTTTACCCATTCATTTTTCCATGAATTGCTGAAAGTGAAAAGAAGTTTATCCAAATACCAAATAGGAAAAAGTACTTAAAATGATTCTTCCAATTAACGAGTTTTTGCCTCTCGAATACTCAACTGACCAATTAATTCTTTATAACGTGCTCTATTTTTTTTTGCCAAATAAGCCAACAGCCGTTGACGTTTTCCTAAAATTTTTCGCAAACCTCTCTGAGATAAATAGTCTTTTTTATGCACTTCCAAATGTGAAGTAAGTCTCCGTATCTTATTGGTAAAACGGAATACTTGAAATTCAACCGACCCCCTTCTTTCTTTTTCAGAAATAACCGAAATGAATGCACTTTTTACCATAAAAGATTTTCCCTCTTCCACTTTTACAGATACGGATTTTATCGATGAGTAATAATAATGATAGTAATTTTAATGTGTTATATACAATAATCTGAATTTCTTTATGAACTCCTAATTTTATCAACTCATATTAATCCACCCAGGTCATATTAATCCATCCAGGTTTCAATTTAATTTATTCTGAAAAAGAAAAAAAGAAGAAAGAAGGAAGGGGGTTCATTTTTGCATGGCATAATTTAGGCCTAAAATGAAGAAGATTTTGTTAATTGATTTGTAGGCCTAATTGATACCTCAGCGGTTTTAGTCTTCGTATTATATATTAGAATGGCATGGAAGGTGGGGCGTGTCAATCTCTTTACTTTCATATACCCCGTAGGGTATAGCATATATAGGAAAAATGGGCTATCAACGACTTTTCAACCGCGGATACATCTGTATCCTTAACATACTGAAACGACTGCCGTTATTTGTATCAAACCAATAGCGATTCATACAAGCTAAATCTTCTAATCGATAATTAGGCCAAAGAAAAAATTTGAAATTAATTAATTCATTCTTATCTTTATTAAGATTAAGAGGGTTCTCTTTATCCAAATCCAAAGATTGACTACAATTGTTCTCAGTCGAAGATATTGGATTTTTATTCCAAGTCTTTGAATTGAAATAAATTAGAATTCTCAACTCTCTACGACGTCTATGCGATAAAATGGTTTCGGGAACAAGTAAATCAAAACCATTCTTATCAACATAGGGTTGTTTTCTATATCCTTGATTAATTTGGTGCTTAATCTTATGAACCAACAAAATACCTAAGGTTTTATACATAATAAATTGTCCATCATTTTTTACAGACAGGCGTGTGGGTTCGATAATAAAGAACGCGCTTTTGATCCATTCTATAAGCTTTACATCCTTATCCTTCCGAATACACATTAAATCCAAACTCATTTCTCCTCCTCGAATCGAGGATATAGTAATTTCTCGTGGATTTGGCAGTCCAAGCAGGAAAGAATATATTTTTATATTATTCATAATTCTTTTAGCCAAAGTACTGCGCGAGGTAATTTGAAAAACTAAAAAAGGTTTTAGGAGTAAATCTATTTCTTTTTCTAGCTTACTTTTCTTTCTCTTTTTCATTTTTTGGGGGGAAGGGTCTTCAATATCTTTTTCGTGGTTTGTTGAAGGAACAGATTCAGCATTCCCTTGTTTTTGTACATTTGATCTAAGATCTCTTTTGCTTTCGACCGATTCTTTTTCTTTTTGATCTTTTTGATTTCGATTTTGATTCTTTATTTCTTTATTTGAAACGGATTCCCCTTTTTGTTTTTGGTTTCCTTCGATGTTTTTCTTTTCACTAAGATCATTTTCATTTAGATTCAAATTTAAAAGAAGGATTTTACTTGGTATAACCCACGGTTTTAGTTTATATAGACTATAGCGTAGGACAAATTCTGGGAAGGAAAAAAGTCCCAGGTGTGAGATGGGACGTTTTAGTATTTCTTCATTCATTCCCATCCAATCCAAAAAACCTTTTCGGGGTTTTGGTAAATTGGTTTGGAGCTTTTGCGGAATTTTAAGATAAACAAGCTTTTTTTTATCAATTTTTTCAAAAATTGGATATTGATAATTGTTAGTATCAATATGAGTATTTTCATTACTCGTGATATCCATTCTGATGTAGGACTCAATAATAAGTTGTTGTCTAAGATCCCAATTTGGATTTTTAAAATTGAAATCCAAATATTTTCTATCGCGATCTTTTTGTGTATAATTAATATTTTCATAATTCTTAATAGGAATAGGGAAACTTCTCCATATATATATATCAGAAAAATTCTCTTTATGAGTGTTGGATTTATAAGAAATATCTTCGTTCTTTTTTAATTGGACTTGCGAGCTTGATTTAGAAATAGGCGAGTCCCTCTTATTTTCATAATTCAAATTAATAGATTTATATGATAACAGATCATATTTAGAGCTTTTTTGAAAATTGTCTGTTTGATTCACTAAGTAATCTACTTTAGAATTCCTAGAATTACCCCCCTTTATGGACTGAACTTTTTCATATGAATCCCGCTTGGTTTTTTTTTTTTTTTTTCTATAATGTAGATTAATGAAATTTCTCATCTTTTTCCACCTTCTAAACCTTTTAAGACGAGACAAATTGTATTGATAATGTCCCCTTATCCAGTTTTTCCATTTATTATCCGGGCGTTTCTTATGACTTAATTTAGAATCAAGTATTCCTTGTGTTTCAAAGGAATCTTTTATTTCATCCTTAATAAAAAAAGACATTCCATTATATTGAAAAACAGATCTTAATTTGTTACTAACTTGGGTTTGTGATAATTTAAAAAATACATATGCTTGTGACAAATAGGATAAGTCCCCAAAACTATGTAAATTTTTCCTATTTCTAAGAATATTAATTGAAATAAAGTTAATTATATTTTTATTTTTTCTATTAAGCCTTTCTTCTTTTGTTTCATTAATGGGCTTATCCGGCATTTTTTTTATCGATTCAAAAAGAAATTGTATATTGAGTCTGGTAATATTAATAATAGCTAAAAAAATATCTATGTATACTTTTTCAAGGAAAATTTTTATAAAACAATCTAATTGAGAGATTAATCGGACAGTTCTTCTTTTTAATATTTGCCAAATATTTGTTGTCCATTCGAATCTTTTAGCATTATACCCTTTTTCGGTAGGATTAATATATACGCCGGATGGGGTTATTTTTTTTTTTTCTTTTGTAATTCTTTCTATTTTATTTTTAATTGTCCTTGTTCTACCTGTTAGATCCTCCCTTTTTATTAGTGCATAATTTTTCCAATTTTGAGATTGAAATAGACTAACTGATTCATGAATTATTTGATTGCTGCTTCTAGAATCTTTTTCGTTTTTAATTTCATTCGAGTCTGATACTTTTATTAATCTAAAAATTAGGTTGAATTTTGAGAGTACTTTTTGTTTTAGTATTCTTGTTATAAATACTAACCTTTCAATAATGTCAATAATTAATTTTTTTGTTTCTTTTAAAACTAATTTGGTTTTTCCTAATAAATATAAATAGAAATCTAAATACGCCCTTTTTAATTTTTCTATTTTTGGTTGTAGTTCCTTAAAAATGGGGTCAAAAAAAGAATCTCCTTTTCTAATTCTGGGAGAACCAAAAGGAAGGTTAGTTTCCCGTCCCCAAACTGTTAAAAAACAAAACTCATCTTTTTGGTTTTCCTCTTCGATTAGATTTCTATCAGAGGGTCGTATGTGCCAAGGTTTCAGGTAGAAAGGAAATAAGATTTTTATCTGAATACCCTCTGCCCACCCATTTATTGGAAATTCTGTTTCCGATACTTGGATACCATTATGGGTACATTTAACATGCATTTCGCGCTCCCATTCCTGTATATCCTCAAACCATTCAGGAGATTGAAATAATAATATACGTCCAATATTTTTTGCTATTATCAATGAAGGCAATACAATAGATTTTCTAAGAATAGATTGAGTTATTAACGCGAATCCCCTTATTATGTGCCCACATATGATATTATCCCATCCCTCCGATATCTCCATCCGCCTTTCTTCCTCGTTTAGACTATTTTCATTTTTTTTTTTTTTTCCTTCTTCGTCTATATACTCGACAATTTCGGATTCTATCCCCTTGTCTGTCCAATTTGTAAAAAAAACTTTAAAAAATTTGGATATATCAAACGGTAGGCGGGGGAGTCTTTTGACTCTATCCAAAAAAAGGGGAGAGTGCGCCTTTGCTTGAAACAGTTCAAAAATTAAAGTTTTACGCCTTTGAGCGCGCATAGCACCTTTAATTAGTCCTCGCCGAAAGTCCGATTGGTATGAATAACTTGGCAAAATAATTTCCTTTATCTCATCTTCTGTATCAGTATCACCACTGCTATTAGAATTGTAAGAATTCTGTTCAGGTCTATTTTGTTTATCCTCCTTTTGTTTATGTTGTTTATGCTCCTTTTGTTCATGTTCATTTTCTTTTTCTTCATTTTCTTTTTCTTCAATTTTTTTTTCTTCTTCTTCGGTAGGAATCAAAACCTTTACGTATTTGGCTTTTCTTGAGCGAATTTGATATTCGACTGGCACTTCCCCGTTTTCAATGCCTTCTTGAACTTGTTGGTCAAATTCGGTTATTAATTTGTCTGGCCATCGGGGGACTTTTTTACTGATAATAGAATCTGTAATAGATTCTTCTGCATTAGATTCTGTAATAGATTCTTTTGCATTAGATTCTGTAATAGATTCTTTTGCATTA